GTTGCAATAGGCACTTAATATTCTATTATACGAGATTCTACGAAAATGAATTCTTCATAGGAGGGAGCAAATATTTCTCTTTTCGATGAGAATTTGTACATGACATGGGAGAAACCCCTCTTTAATTGAAGAAAAGGTTCCATCATATATAGTGAATTGATACCCCGGATTCCCAGAATCATTTCTTTCAATGCTCACTCGTTATTAGTTAATGATCCTAGTAATTGGATCTATATGCTTATTCCGATAGGAAATGAAATAGTAAAATGATTATTCATCGAATGACTATTCATCTATTGTATTTTCAAATAGGGGGCAGGAAGGCTCTATGGAAAAATGGTGGTTCAATTCGATATTGTCTAACGAGGAGTTAGAACACAGGTGTGGGCTAAGTAAATCAATGGACAGTCTTGGCTGTCCTATTGGAAATACCAGTGGAAGTGAAGACCCCATTCTAAATGATACGGATAAAAACATTCCTAGTTGGAGCGATAGTGGCAGTTATAGTTGCAGTAATGTTGATCATTTTTTAGGTGTCAGGGACATTTGGAGTTTCATCTCTGATGAAACTTTTTTAGTTAGGGATAGTAATGGTAACAGTTATTCCGTATATTTTGATATTGAAAATCAGATTTTTGAGATTGACAATGATAGTTCTTTTCTGAGTGAACTAGAAAGTTCTTTTTCTAGTTATCTGAATAATGGGTCTAAGAGTGACAATCGCTACTATGATTGTGACATGTATGATACTAAATATAGTTGGAATAATCACATTAATAGTTGCATTGATAGTTATCTTCGTTCTGAAATCCGTATTGATAGTTACATTTATAGTTATATTTGTAGTGGTGAAAGTATAAGTGGTAGTGATAGTGGGAATTCTAATATAAGAACTGGCGGTAATGACAGTGATATAGGAGAAGGATCGAATGATTTCGATATAAATCAAAAATACAGACATTTATGGGTTCAATGCGAAAATTGTTATGGATTAAATTATAAGAAATTTTTTAAGTCAAAAATGAATATTTGTGAACAATGTGGATATCATTTGAAAATGAGTAGTTCAGATAGAATCGAACTTTCGATTGATCCGGACACTTGGGATCCTATGGATGAAGACATGGTCTCTATCGACCCCATTGAATTTCACTCGGAAGAGGAGCCTTATAGAGATCGTATCGATTCGTATCAAAGAAAGACAGGTTTAACTGAGGCTGTTCAAACAGGCATAGGTCAACTAAACGGTATTCCCATAGCAATGGGGGTTATGGATTTTGAGTTCATGGGAGGTAGTATGGGATCCGTAGTAGGCGAGAAAATCACCCGTTTGATCGAGTATGCTACTAATAGATCTTTACCTGTTATTATGGTGTGTGCTTCTGGAGGAGCACGCATGCAAGAAGGAAGTTTGAGCTTGATGCAAATGGCTAAAATATCTTCTGCTTTATATGATTATCAATCAAATAAAAAGTTATTCTATGTATCAATCCTTACATCTCCTACAACCGGTGGAGTGACAGCCAGTTTTGGTATGTTGGGAGATATCATTATTGCTGAACCCAATGCCTACATTGCATTTGCGGGTAAAAGAGTAATTGAACAAACATTGAATAAGACAGTACCCGAGGGTTCACAAGCGGCTGAGTATTCATTCCATAAGGGCTTATTTGATCCAATCGTACCACGTAACCCTTTAAAAGGTGTTCTGAGTGAGTTATTTCAGCTACACGGTTTCTTTCCCTTGACTCAAAATTAAAGTAGAGCACTAGTACTAGGCTCAGTTATTTGTAGCGAACTTTAGTTCATCGCAATCAAAGTCCAAATAAGAAGAATGGGGTTTTCTTTGGTGACATAAGTTCTATAGTCAGAATCAGAAGTTTCGGATAATGACTTTTTTGATTTTTATTTTCTCCAGATTTTTTATCCTACCCCTATTGATGATTAGAAATCAGGAACCCTCTCTAAAATAAAGAGGAGAAAAGAGTGAATTCTTCCTTCCGCGGAATAGAATTGGGAAAATGAAAAGAATTTCATGTTCCCTTCCTTCTTACGTATTAATATATAGAATAATGAAAATCTATAATAGAAATGTTGCATATTTCTATATCTATATCTCCCGAGAACCTCCTTTTTTTTTACTATGAATCCCTGTTGGATCGGATTCTAACGAATCCTTAGGGAACTCGTAAGAAACTCTTTATTATAAGATAAGGACGGGAGAACAAGAATAAAAAAGCGGATTATCATACATATATTTTGTGTAGAAAGATGAATAGGTACACTTATTTAGTTCTACATTCCTTGCATTTATTATATACTTATAATAAATATACTTATCATAAGATATATTTCTAACAAGTACAAATATTAAATCGAGGCACCTATTCTATGACAGATTTCAATTTACCCTCTATTTTTGTGCCTTTAGTGGGCCTAGTATTTCCGGCAATTGCAATGGCTTCTTTATCTCTTCATGTTCAAAAAAACAAAATTGTTTAGATCCGATGGGATCAAATCTCATCAATTTATTTTAACACTTGGACTTGGATCATAATACAGATATCTTTTAGTGGAATAGGGTACGGTACGACATGTGACTCCCTCCGAGCACAAATAAAAAAGCTGTTATTGTTATGCATGCAGATCCATGATATATGGATAAATGCATGTATATTATATGTGGGTATAGCTGTTTTTGTTTTCAAATAGATCAGCGAATATCTGAAATAGAAAGTCAATGTATCTATATGTATGTAGATATACATAGTGGGATCATATGAAGGGGATGTTATTATTTTATATCTAACCAATTCGATGAATTACTCCTAATGGTTTACATCATAATAGTGCTAGTTGATGAGAGTTACTTCGGGATCAAAACAAAAAAAAGTAAAGTCAAATTCATTTGGCTTATTCTATTCTCTCAATTCCAATAGAATGAAACTGGATCGAGTATGAACTGGCAATCCGAACGTATATGGATAGAACTTATAACGGGGTCTCGAAAAACAAGTAATTTCTGCTGGGCCTGTATCCTTTTTTTAGGTTCAGTAGGATTCTTATTGGTTGGAACTTCCAGTTATCTTGGTAGGAATCTGATATCCGTATTTCCCTCTCAGGAAATCCTTTTTTTTCCCCAAGGAATCGTGATGTCTTTCTATGGGATCGCTGGTCTGTTCATTAGTTCCTATTTGTGGTGCACAATTTCGTGGAATGTAGGTAGTGGTTATGATCTTTTTGATAGAAAAGAAGGAATAGTGTGTATTTTTCGTTGGGGATTTCCTGGAATAAATCGTCGCGTCTTCCTTCGATTCCTTATGAGAGATATCCAGTCAATCAGAATGGAAGTTAAAGAGGGTCTTTATCCTCGTCGTGTCCTTTATATGGAAATCAGAGGCCAGGGAGCCATTCCCTTGACTCGTACCGATGAGAATTTTACTCCACGAGAAATTGAACAAAAAGCTGCTGAATCGGCCTATTTCTTGCGCGTACCAATTGAAGTATTTTGAAATGAACTGAAGAATGAATGCTTTCTCCGCATGAGGGAAGGAACTCAGGAATCCCCTTTTTAATATAACTGAAGTTTCTTCGGAACGTTTATTCGAGCAAAACATGTTCGATTCTATTTCCCCCGTTCCGTTGGTAATACCGTTGTGTTGTGGCCCATAGAATAAAGCAGGCGGACGAATACGGAACAACCATAATAAGAAGATATTTTTATCCACCAAAACAAAAACTCTTTTTTTTACATATGGAACTAAACTCAATTCTTTCATACTAGTAACAAATCTAATAAGTATGTATTCATCACACATATCAGAACATTTCGGAATACAGTATAGAATTCATCTTTTTAGGACCAATATTTTGAATTGATACGTTAGATACAGATGGATCGTATCTCGTAAATTATCTCTCTTTCGTCAATCGATCTTTCTTTTTTTTTATCCTTTCTTTTGCTCCTTGATGACCAAACGATTGGATCTCTCATAACTATTCAATTTCTCTCTTGTTTTGCCACCCATTTCGGATTTCATCATCAATATTCTTCAGAAATATCCCCTCAATTATTCCTAGGCTGTGGGTAACCAGTGAAACATTTCGAAATAATTGATTGATCCAGGGGGAGTTCTTTCGTCTCGAAATCCGAATAATATTCATTACTTCAAGTGGTTTTTCGGGCATTCATCGAAAGGAACAAATGAAGATACAATTGGTTCGAATTTGACCAATTGAGATATCTGGGAACTTGATTATTTCTTCATTCGAAACGGACCTTTATTCTATTTCTATATTCTTTCTAGATCCAAGGACTAAACAATTCAAAAAAAAAAAAGAAGGAATAGATCCGATCCATAGGTTCCATACCTTGTTATAGAACTCATGCTTCATAGAAATATCGGATCAGATAGAGTCGGCGAATGAAGCAGTTTCATTAACAATTTACAGAACAGATTAAAAGTGCCAAAAAAGAAAGCATTGACTCCCCTCCCATATCTTGCATCTATAGTCTTTTTGCCCTGGTGGATCTCTCTCTCATTTAATAAAAGTCTGGAACCTTTAGTTACTAATTGGTGGAATACAAGGCAATCCGAAACTTTTTTGAATGATATTCAAGAGAAGAACGTTCTAGAAAGATTCATAGAATTAGAACAACTATTCCTGTTGGACGAAATGATAAAGGAGTACCCGGAGACACAGATACAAAAGCTTCGTATAGGAATCCACAAAGAAACAATACAATTGGTCAAAATGCACAATGAAGATCATATCCATATAATTTTGCATTTCTCGACAAATATAATCTGTTTTGCTATTCTAAGTGGTTATTCTATTCTGGGTAATGAAGAACTTGTCATTCTTAATTCTTGGGTTCAGGAATTCCTCTATAACTTAAGCGACACAATAAAAGCTTTTTCTATTCTTTTATTAACTGATTTATGTATCGGATTCCACTCGCCCCATGGTTGGGAACTAATGATTGGTTCGGTCTACAAAGATTTTGGATTTGCTCATAACAATCAAATTATATCTGGTCTTGTTTCCACCTTTCCAGTCATTCTAGATACAATTTTGAAATATTGGATCTTCCATTATTTAAATCGTGTATCTCCTTCACTTGTAGTGGTTTATCATTCAATGAATGAATGAAGAACTCATTTGATCTGCCGATATCAATCAAATCCGAATGTTACTTCGTACATAAACAAACCATTTTTAATCTGACTCACTCTTTATACTTCTACCCGTCTAAGGGATTCCCCCTCCAGTACAATGGCAGAATCGTGGATAGGGAACTATACTAGCTACCTACCTAATTTATTGTAGAAATTTCCGGGATCAATAATTGGACCATGCAAAATAGAAATACCCTTTCTTGGGTAAAGGAACAGATGACTCGATTCATTTCCGTATCGATCATGATATATGTCATAACTCGGACATCTATTTCAAATGCATATCCCATTTTTGCGCAGCAGGGTTATGAAAATCCACGAGAAGCAACTGGGCGTATTGTATGCGCCAATTGCCATTTAGCTAATAAGCCCGTGGATATTGAGGTTCCACAAGCTGTGCTTCCTGATACTGTATTTGAAGCAGTTGTTAGAATCCCTTATGATATGCAACTGAAACAAGTTCTTGCTAATGGGAAAAAGGGGGCTTTGAATGTGGGGGCTGTTCTTATTTTACCCGAGGGATTCGAATTAGCTCCCCCCGATCGTATTTCTCCCGAGATGAAAGAAAAGATAGGCAATCTGTCTTTTCAGAGTTATCGCCCCACTAAAAGAAATATTCTTGTGGTAGGTCCTGTTCCTGGTCAGAAATATAGTGAAATCGTCTTTCCCATTCTTTCCCCGGACCCTGCTACTAAGAAAGACGTTCACTTCTTAAAGTATCCCATATATGTAGGTGGGAACAGGGGAAGAGGTCAGATTTATCCCGATGGGAACAAGAGTAACAATACAGTCTATAATGCTACAGCAGCAGGTATAGTAAGCAGAATAGTACGTAAAGAAAAAGGGGGGTATGAAATAACCATAGCTGACGCATCGGATGGACACCAAGTGGTTGATATTATACCTCCAGGACCAGAACTTCTTGTTTCAGAGGGTGAATCTATCAAGCTTGATCAACCATTAACGAGTAATCCCAATGTGGGTGGATTTGGTCAGGGAGATGCAGAAATAGTACTTCAAGATCCATTACGTGTCCAAGGTTTGTTGTTCTTCTTGGCATCTGTTATTCTGGCACAAATCTTTTTGGTTCTAAAAAAGAAACAGTTTGAGAAGGTTCAATTGTCCGAAATGAATTTCTAGATCCACGGATTCATCAAGCTGGTAAAAAGAGCCGAATTGTTGTGATCGATGCAATTATGTATGATTCAAAAAAATCATGGAAAATGTTTTGCTTGCTTTGTTTATACTGTTTTTCTGCGAGATGCCGGAAATTGCTTGTATCCCATTCCTAGCAATAGTATGTATATTGCGAAGAAGACTACTTGATCCCCCCTTCTTTTTTTCAATCAAAATGGGAGTGTTGTGACTATGCTAGGCCTCCCATTGGCAGATTGTAAATGCCATGTAATGCATCAATAGTTTTTTTGTACCTAATAGAATCGAATTCTAATAGATAATAGGCATAAGTAGGAGGAGAATACACGCGGATAAATGAAAAGAACAAATGATTCTAGGAGGGATTACTCGTCTTCCTAATCTTCCACACAAGAAAAGGGTGGAAAATTCCTTTTCTTGTGTGGAAATAATAATGATTCTTGATCCTGTTCGTCAAAGATTACTATTTATTTGATTTTCCAGTTCTATCGGAACTCGTTTGTTTCGATTCATAAGAAGTAGTGGACAAACAAAAAAAGGGGTGGGAGTAACTTACTGAGCAAATAAAACTTCTTCAATGAACTTATAAAAAAAAGTAAAAAAAGAAAATTTTAACTGTGATGAGATAATCAATAAGGATTGGGATATGCGCAAAAATCCAAGATTTCATCTTTTCGCCCGGAGCATTAAGAGTCTTTTTTTTGCTTGAAATTTTCTTTTTTCTTTTTCTAGAGTCAGATTAGTATCGAAATGATTTGCAGGATGTCTCATCTATAGAAATCCATATTGTGTCATCCAGAAAATCAATTGATTCCTTCTTTCTTCTTGCTTCGGGGGAGTCCCTCCATACTATGGAGGAACAGATACTATGAATCAATCAATGGATTCAATTCTTCAAAAACATCATCAGAAACAAAGGAGTGGAGTGGTTTGAAACATCGGAGCAAAGGATCCGTTTTGTTATTTCTACGAATAGAATATGATTATTGTGTTGACTGGATGAATTTCCAAATTTTTTTATGTTATGGAATGGGTCAAACAAAGTTTCGCCCGAAGAGTAAGAACTCAACAGGACCTTACCCCTCTTTGTCTGATTCGAGGGGTAAGGTCCTGTTGAGTTCTTACTTTTTCATGTCGACAATCCGGTTCATCCGATTACTATAGG